TAAAAAGTCATAGCAAAACCCGTAGCTACTTGTACTAAAAAACAAGTAAGTGTGATCCCCCCTAGACAATAAAATATGTTGACATGAGGAGGAACATATTTACTAGTTATATCATCTGCAATCGCCTGAATCTCGAGACGTTCCTCGAACCAATCATATACTTTATTGAGATAGGTAACCCCCAAAAAGAGACTCCCCCTCTGAGAACCGTATATGAGAATTTCATCTCGTACGGCTCAAGCGGAAACAACACAAATCAAATACTTATTTTAACGGATATGTAATAGAAAGTTCAAATTAGCTACTTGATTCGATTTGCCCCGAAGATACGAAATAACAAAAATCCGGAATCTCTTCTTTGTGATGATAATGCCAAAAATATCAAGTTGGCTCCTCCGTCCTTTTTTTTTTCTTTATGTTAATTGTTAAAGGCCTCTTGAATCTTCTCTTTCCTATTCTTTTTTTATTTGTTATTTGATTTGTTGTTTTTTTTGTGCGTAATAATGCGGATTGACTCTTGTTTTACTAGTTATTGATAGGAATTCTCTTGTTGAGACCCTGTGAATCAATTGAAACCTCAGATTCATACTAGAACCACGATGATTTAATAAAGCCCAAGCTAAACGCAAAGGTTCTCTGAGTAAGAGCCGTTTGCTCATCACTTATTCAATGAATGGATGTAATTAATGACTCAACAAAATCTAAAGAAATGGGTGTCCTTCGACCAAAATCAGTCTGAAGGAAGACAAATCGTTTGATTTAGAAAATACCTATTTGCATTTTTTTTGAGTCCGGTCGCGAGGTCTGACTGAATAGTAGGTATGAATCATAGTTCAAATATTTCTTTTCTTGATCTATTCTATATATTCATATTCCGTGCTCCAGATACTAGAATAAATATCTGACGAGGTAGAATCATCTTGATAGAGATGACAGACCCATTCTCTGTATTATCAATAGGATCAATTATAACAAGTCACACACTCATATTCCGGAAATACTGAAACAAAAAAAATTCCACGGTCGAACTACCAGAATGGTCTAGAAATCTGAGTCTTAAGTCATTTTTTTTTATTGAAAAACTAGAACTAGGACTTTATAGTCCTTATGAACCTAACTCATTAAAATTCCATCCAGTAAAACGGAAGAATTATAAATTTCCAAAATGATAGATAGGAATACCGCAAATAGAGCCATTGCGACCCCCATAAGTGGTGTAGTTCCCCAGCCCGGAGCTACTTTACCATATTCCGAATTCAATGGTTTCAATAAATCTCCTACAGTCGTTCGTCTTGGCCCAGATCTAGAACTATCCTCAACAGTTTGTGTAGCCATAAATCTTATTTAATGATTGGTTAAGATCTGTTGACTTTGTATACCATTTCGTTGTAGTTGTAAATAAACGATCTTATCGTAGATCCATTGTGATCTTGAAATTATCTAGAAATGGAATGGAAACAGCAACCCTAGTCGCCATCTCCATATCCGGTTTACTTGTAAGCTTTACTGGGTACGCCTTATATACTGCTTTTGGGCAACCCTCTCAACAATTAAGAGATCCATTCGAAGAACACGGGGACTAGTTGAAGTAATGAGCCTCCCTATTGGGAGGCTCATTACTTCAACTTGAGATAATGAAAAATCATTTCATTTTTTTAGTCGGAACCTTAGGCGGTTCTCGAAAAAAGATAGCGAAAAAAATTATCCCTAAAGTCGAGACTAAGAGGAATGTATAAACCAATGCTTCCATAGATTCGATCGTGGTTTACAATTATAGCTTCCACACCTATTCATTTTGGATCATTTACCATAGAAAGAAAGGGAAAGAGTCAAAGAAAAGATGGTGATTCAATCAAGTCAAGATTTCTCCGGTACCCCATGCCATCAAATCAAAAAAAAAATAGAGGCGAAAGATACCAGAGTAATATTGTATCAGACTACTTGTCTCTTTGTAGTTGGATCTCCAAGTTTTTGGAATGTTCCAAATTCCACTTGAGCGTCCAAATCCGGATCAATACCAGCAAAAACATCTCTGAACAAGGTTCTAGCGCCATGCCAAATGTGTCCGAAAAAGAAGAGCAAAGCAAACGTAGCATGCCCAAAAGTGAACCAACCCCTTGGGCTGCTCCGAAAAACACCATCGGATTTCAAAGTAGCCCGGTCTAATTCAAAAATTTCACCTAATTGGGCACGTCTAGCATATTTTTTCACAGTAGCGGGATCGCTATAACTGACTCCATTGAGTTCGCCACCATAGAACTCAACAGTTACACCTACTTGTTCGACGCTATACTTTGATTCTGCCCTTCTAAAAGGAACGTCGGCTCTCACAATTCCGTCTCCATCTACCAAAACTACCGGGAATGTTTCAAAAAAAGTAGGCATACGACGTACAAAAAGCTCGCGACCTTCTTTATCTCTAAAGATGGGGTGCCCCAACCATCCAACAGCTATTCCATCCCCGTTGTCCATTGAGCCTGCTCTGAATAATCCCCCCTTTGCCGGATTATTACCAATGTAATCATAAAAAGCTAATTTTTCGGGAATTTTAGACCAAGCTTCCGATAAACTCAGATTTTCGGCTAGTCCTGCGCCAACTCTTCGATATATTTCTTGCTGGAAGTATCCCTGATCCCACTGATAACGAGTGGGACCAAATAATTCGATTGGGGTAGTTGCTGAACCATACCACATAGTTCCAGCAACAACGAAAGCTGCAAAAAAAACAGCAGCGATACTGCTGGAAAGTACAGTTTCAATATTGCCCATACGTAATCCTTTGTATAGGCGTTGAGGCGGACGGACACTAAGATGAAATAGACCCGCTAATATGCCCAATGTACCCGCTGCAATATGATGAGAGGCTATTCCTCCCGGAACAAAAGGATCAAAACCTTCCGCGCCCCACGCTGGATTTACAGATTGTACTTTTCCAGTTAGCCCATAAGGATCGGACACCCATATTCCAGGACCATACAAGCCTGTTACATGAAATGCGCCAAAGCCAAAGCAAGCCAACCCTGAGAGAAATAAATGAATTCCAAAGATCTTGGGCAAATCCAAAGAGGGTTTTCCTGTACGTTCATCACAGAATATTTCTAGGTCCCAATACACCCAATGCCAGATAGCTGCCAAGAAGCACAAGCCAGAAAACACGATATGTGCCCCCGCCACACCTTCATAACTCCAAATACCCGGATTCGTTATAGTTCCTCCTGAAATACTCCACCCACCCCATGAATTGGTTATTCCTAAACGAGTCATGAAGGGTATAACGAACATACCCTGTCTCCACATGGGATCAAGAACAGGGTCAGAGGGATCAAAAACTGCTAATTCGTATAGAGCCATCGAACCGGCCCAACCAGAAACCAGAGCCGTATGCATTATATGGACAGAAAGCAATCGGCCGGGATCATTCAATACGACAGTATGAACACGATACCAAGGCAAACCCATGGAAATACCCCTTTTTTATCAAATATCAAAGAAAAATGGACACTATGTAACTTTATCGCATTGGAAAGACTATACTATATTATATTATGTACCTAACCTTTTCAGTGGATTCTGTATGAGAAAGGGTTAATATTTATTCCGTTCCATTGAAAATAATGGAACAATTCTGTTCGTAAGAACAAAGAGAAGCAGATCTATTCTATACCCGATAAGTACCAATACGCAATGGGGCTTGGTCCCCCTTTTTGGGGGACGAATGCATAGATACTTGTTTATCATTCAAACGATCGACCCGTTCGCGAAAATTGGTTCTTTATTCATTCTGTTTTCTTCTATGAATCTTTCATCCATTCTATGTATAAAATATAATAAACAGAAAAAAATGATGAAGACAATAAACCCATTGGTACGTTTCCATATTAAAGCGAAGTATAGTACTTAACCTTTTTTCTTTAATTTAATGCCCATTGGTGTTCCAAAAGTACCTTTTCGGAATCCTGGAGAGGAAGATGCAGTTTGGGTTGACGTATAGTGCGACTTGTCAGACATATTGAGTCATATGGGGTTTACCCGTTCTCTCCCCGATTGAGATATCCTCTGTTTCGCCCAAGAAATATTGATTGAACCATCAATCATTCGGAGCGTGAAGTGCAATTAGATCAATTTATATGGGGGATCAATATTATAAATTAGAAGAATTTATGGTTAACTTGGAACGATAAAATAAAGTATCCAGGCTCCGTTCAGAAAATATCAAATTGGTAATATATGTACGATTACTACTTGTATCATAAACATTCTTTTTTATGCTTACTCTTACTATTAGGAGTGATCTCAAACTGCCATTCAATGGAATGGAATAGTATGATGAATACATCGAATAGTTTGAGGGAAAGCATGAAACAGATTTTGAAAAAAATAAGCATAGAAAAAGAAGCGGTACTGAGATCATTTGCCCTATATGTGCAAATAGAATTCGGACAGATCTTTATCCGGAGTAGAACACGAACCTAAAAGAATTGAAAGGGCCCATTCAGGAACAAGAAAATAACATCGCGATTTGAATCTCGATGAAACAATACATCAATGGGAGGTTAGTTCAATAAGTTCAGTAAATTTTTTTTTATAGGGAAGGGAAAGGGAACCAAAACTCATGTTTTTTGAAAAATAGAGGAAAAGACCTTCATTAGAAAAACAAAAACCTGTTACAAAAAAAGAAATAAGACTGGAATTGACACATTGATTAATTATTTTTTTTTCGCAATTTTTTGAACCGTATGCATCCAAAGGTGCACGTACGGTTCAAAAGGGATACAATTTTGTCCTAATCAACCGACTTCATCGAGAAAGATTACTTTTTTTAGGCCAAGAAGTTGATAGCGAGATCTCGAATCAACTTGTTGGTCTCATGGTATATCTCAGTATAGAAGATAATACTAGGGATTTTTATTTGTTTATAAACTCTCCCGGCGGATGGGTAATACCGGGAATAGCCATTTATGATACTATGCAATTTGTGCCACCCGATGTACATACAATATGCATGGGATTAGCTGCTTCAATGGGATCTTTCATTCTGGTTGGAGGAGAAATTACCAAACGTCTAGCATTCCCTCACGCTTGGCGCCAATGAGTTTTTATTTGAAAAAAAAAAGAAGACTATGCCTTCGCCATATCGAATATGAATAATCGAATATGAAAAATAAGTAATAATAGCATGGCACTTTGAGTTCGATATGAACAAACCATTATTGTTTTTTCATAACATGAGATTTTGTATCGAGATAGTAGTATGAAACAAAGGTTATTTCCGATTTGATCTTATGTGTCGGGAGGACATTTTAGCGTCACAAATCATTTTTCTTCCACACCAGAAGCCCTTTCTGATATTTATGTTTCTGATATTTATGAAAGAAGGAGGGGAGTACCAAAATGAAAAAAAAAACAAGATCATTTTTTCCTTATTTGGTCGTATCAGAAAGACACTTTGGGATTGCTAAATCACAGACGAAATAAATATATAATATAAAGCAACAGAACCATCATAGTATTTTTTTTTTTACTCTTACGAAAAGAAGGATGGTAAATGGATTATTCAACGATCTGACTGGATCGGATGGATTCTATTTCTTCCCTTCTTCGATGGAGGGGGGGGTTAGTAAATTCCATTGCAGAGCCGTATGCAATGCACAAAAGATGCCTGTACGGTTGTTCAATTCTATTTATTTTTTCTTCTTGTTTTTTTTTATCCCCTTAACCCCATCATGCGAGATAGAAGGACCGTTCATGATGTTATATCAATATCATCAGGGTTATGATTCACCAACCTGCTAGTTCTTTTTATGAGGCACAAGCGGGGGAATTTATCCTGGAAGCGGAAGAACTGCTGAAACTTCGCGAAACCCTCACAAAGGTTTATGTACAAAGAACGGGCAACCCTTTGTGGGTTGTATCCGAAGACATGGAAAGGGATGTTTTTATGTCAGCAACAGAAGCCCAAGCTCATGGCATTGTTGATCTTGTAGCGGTCGAAAATGAAAATACTGGGGATTTCGTGTAAATCCATGATTCCATTTCATTTCAAACCATAATTCGAATTTTCCACGATTTTATTTTATTTTATATGTGATATTGAATCGAAATAATTCATAATCATCAATCATAAATCAGGTTAAGATCGATCTAAACCAACCCATTCTATAATATAATTCTATATATACGACATGCCAACTATTAAACAACTTATTAGAAACACAAGACAGCCAATAAGAAATGTCACGAAATCCCCCGCTCTTAGAGGATGTCCTCAGCGTCGAGGAACATGTACTAGGGTGTATGTGCGACTCGTTCAGATCATGAACTCGAACAAATGAGACAATTTTTCCAGTATCAATGATTAATACCAATGAATAGGATAGATAGAGTGGAAGAACTTTACTATCTAAAAATGAAGATCTATCATATACCTATATTGTTGTGTATTGTGTATGGAATTTATGGTTTCTATTGGTGCAAATCCAATCACCTCGATTTGAGATGAGAAGCAATTCCCCATTGGTAGCAAATGGTTATCCATTAAGCGGGAGAAATGGTATTATAAGAAGCAAAAGAGTTATGCTCTTATTCTTGAAAGAACGGACTAACAGGGTCAGCTACCTAGCCAACTTTCATAATTAAATGCCGTCACTATATGGATAGCTCTTATTGTGAAAAGGCCTATTACTGTATAATTGATGGGTAGAGCCAAAGAGTGTGAACTATACAAGTTAAAGTTAACAATACCATTTGATTAAATGAGAGACGAGGCTCCGGCGCATAGAGAGGGCCTCACCGTTTAAGAAGTAACCATAGAAACGATGGAACCCACTATTTTTTTTTTATTTAGTATCGGTAGAATTTATTATTTCCAGGTGAACTAAATGCCTGGCCTGGAAAGAATAAAAAATAGTGGTTGGGAAGGTTATAGTAGCAAAAGCCATTGGAATTTATATTTTATATATCGGAATAATCCGTTTTGTTATTAATCGACCGGGAGGGACAAATAATGACTGAAAGAAGAGAATTCAATTCAATTAGTTATTCATTAAAGTTTAATTTGATTCAATGACCAGAGTTAAACGAGGGTATACAGCTCGGAGACGTCGAACAAAAATTCGTTTATTTGCATCAACCTTTAGAGGGGCTCATTCAAGACTTACTCGAACAACTACTCAACAGAAAATGAGAGCTTTGGTTTCCTCTCATCGAGATAGAGGCAGGCAAAAGAGAAATTTTCGTCGTTTGTGGATCACTCGGATAAATGCAGTAACTCGCGAGAATAAAGTATTCTATAGTTATAGTCGATTAATATACAATCTGTACAAGAGGCAATTGCTTCTTAATCGTAAAATACTTGCGCAAATAGCTATATCAAATAAGAATTGTCTTTACATGATTTCCAATAAGATCATCAAATAAAGGAAATTATGAAGTAATATACAGGAATGATTGAACAAGAATTCCCCGGAGAATGAACTCCGGGAAGATAGAATAGAATAAAAATAAATTAAGAAAAAATTAAGATTAAGATAAGTAGTAGGAATGAACGAACATGTTTCAATAAAAAAAAAAGATTTCTTATTCCCCCATTTTTTTGTTTCTTATAACACAAGAATAAAATCTGGATTCTAGGCCTTTTCGAACAAAACATTAATCTGAGCTTGAATTCAGATTAGAATTTGAGTTTTGAGTCAATTGAGGAATATGCCTATTTATTTCTGGCTCTAGGACCAGTAGTTCTAGGGATTGACTCGGCTCTCTCAAATTGTTTCTCATTATTAAGAAAAGGTAACAAAGATAAAATACGAGCTTGTTTTATAGCAATAGTAATTAATCGTTGTTGTTTCAAGGTCAATCTATTCACCCGTCTAGATAATATTTTTCCTTGTTCACTAATAAATCGACTAATTAAACTCATGTTTCTATAATCAATTCGATCCCCCGATCCAATTGGGGGCAAACGCCTACGAAAAGAGAGCTTGGATTTACGAAAAGGTTGCTTAGATTTATCCATGGGTTATTCCTTATCTCTAAAATTCTATTTCTTTATTCATTTCAGATCCGGCCAAAATAGGGTTTGATTTGTATAATTTGTATTTTTGTATAGTATAATTTGTATTATATAATTATTATGTTATATGTTATATGTTAAGTTCTTCGTTAAGTTCTTCCTCTTTCTGCTCTTTGGATTGTAATGGAAAAATCGCACACATGTTCCGTTCGGTTTATTTCTTTATTTCCCCGTGAATCGTATGCTTGTGACAATAGCGACAAAATTTTCTCAATTCTAATCGACTGGGTGTATTGTGTCGATTCTTTTGAGTAATATATCTAGAAATACCTGGCGATTCTTTATTGACACCATTTCGGACACAACAACTAGTACATTCCAAAATAACTCTGACTCTGACATCTTTACCCTTGGCCATGAACCCCCTTTGGATTTTGGATCGACTTAACTTAACTTTTCTATTTTTGATCCGAAAAGAAAAAGAAGAAAAGAACAAAAAAAAAATTTTTAAATTAATAGAAGTTACTAACTCGAAATTAAATTTCTAAAGATTTCATTGTAATTAATATTAATATATTAATAGAGTAATAATTAAGTAATACAAATTTTTTTTTTCTAACTATCAATTATTCCTATCCTAATTCCAGTATTTCATTTATGTATCTTCTTTCTATGCTATGATTTCGTGGAGCCGCCCCTAGACTGGACCCACATTTCCATTTATGTTCTCCAAAATTCGATTTTAGATCCACTTTGGGGTTCAATACATTTTTTTTTCTTTCTCTTTCCTTCCTATCCTAAAGAACTTAAAAAGGGGGCGAAATGCATTTTAGTCACGTCACATAGAATTAGAGCTCCCATTTTTTTTTCCTTTTTCGCATATTATATTAATATTAATAACTAGAATGAAAAAAAGGGAAATGACAAGGCGTCTGGGAATAAACGATTAATCTCTATCAATAGACCCGCTAAAGACCCAAACCATAGAGTAGTTAGCACAGGTGCCGTGGAGAGATATGTTTTTATATCTCGCATTGAAAATCCTCCTTCTTTATTGTTTATTGTAAAACATAGACATATATTATATGGTCAGATGCCGTAGTTCAAGATCATTTGTATTTATTTTTACGCGGAATTCCTAACTAAAATGGATATGTACAATGAACCAGTAGATATTCTTGTCCCTAAAAAAGAAAAGATGACCCGAGCATTATCGATAAATATTCATTCTTTTTTTTTATACGTTAGGTTTCAGATGTATATAAATAAAATTATTTATAATATATATATATATTATATGAAACAAAAAAAAAAAAGAAGAAATGGTAAGAAAATTGTATATAAATGGAGGGGAAAATAACAATGTGGAAAACAAGACAAGGATTTTGTACAATGACATTGTAAAACAATTTTGAAAAGGGATGTAGCGCAGCTTGGTAGCGCGTTTGTTTTGGGTACAAAATGTCACGGGTTCAAATCCTGTCATCCCTACCTATTACTTCTCCTATGGGCAGTAACGGGAGATTAATCGAGATCGATTAAAATTGGACATAATCTTTCATTTTTGCATACATATAGTATATGTATGCAAGATATTTTGGGGTACAAAAAAATACTTTTTTTTACAGGCGTATCCCCTGTCATAAGAAAGCGCTCTTAGTTCAGTTCGGTAGAACGCGGGTCTCCAAAACCCGATGTCGTAGGTTCAAATCCTACAGAGCGTGATTCTGTTTATGTTATTTATGTTATGTTGAATGTCGAATCACATACAATAAAATAACTTAATAAACTTGAATTGTAACTTGAATTTGACCTCCCTGCAAGGAGGAGGAGGTCAATCAAAAAAAATATTATTCAATCAAAGGTCCAATTGATCACCGCGTCTGTATTGTAAATATGCAGTTACGAATAATCCTGCCAAAGTAATAGGAATTAGACCTAAAACGATTCCAAATAAAAAAACTTCAATCATTTCGATTTGTTGTTTGAGGG